TTTTGGTCTTCCAATATCAATAGGTTGATTGTTTCGCTCCTGTATCTTCCAAAAGGGAAAAAGATTTCTGAGAGTTGTTTCATGGATCCGCAAGAGAGTACTTGGGTTCTCCCAATAAATAAAAAGTGTATCATGCCTGAATCTAACCGGAGTTCGCGGTGGTGGAGGAACCGGATCGGAAAAAAGAGGGATTCTAGTTGTAAGATATCTAATGAAACCGTAGCTGGAATTGAGATCTCATTCAAAGAGAAAGATAGCAAATATCTGGAGTTTCTTTTTTTATCCTATACGGATGATCCGATCCGCAAGGACCATGATTGGGAATTGTTTGATCGTCTTTCTCCGAGGAAGAAGCGAAACATAATCAACTTGAATTCGGGACAGCTATTCGAAATCTTAGGGAAAGACTTGATTTGTTATCTCATGTCTGCTTTTCGTGAAAAAAGACCAATTGAAGGGGAGGTTTTCTTCAAACAACAAGGAGCTGAGGCAACTATTCAATCAAATGATATTGAGCATGTTTCCCATCTCTTCTCGAGAAACAAGTGGGGTATTTCTTTGCAAAATTGTGCTCAATTTCATATGTGGCAATTCCGCCAAGATCTCTTCGTTAGTTGGGGGAAGAATCAGCACGAATCGGATTTTTTGAGGAACGTATCGAGAGAGAATTTGATTTGGTTAGACAATGTGTGGTTGGTAAACAAGGATCGGTTTTTTAGCAAGGTACGGAATGTATTGTCAAATATTCAATATGATTCCACAAGATCTATTTTCGTTCAAGTAAGGGATTCTAGCCAATTGAAAGGATCTTCTGATCAATCCATAGATCATTTCGATTCCATTAGAAATGAGGATTCGGAATATCACACATTGATCGATCAAACAGAGATTCAGCAACTAAAAGAAAGATCGATTCTTTTGGATCCTTCCTTTCTTCAAACGGAACGAACAGAGATAGAATCAGATCGATTCCCGAAATGCCTTTTTGGATCTTCCTCAATGTCCCGGCTATTCACGGAACGTGAGAAGCAGATGAATGATCATCTGCTTCCGGAAGAAATCGAAGAATTTCTTGGGAATCCTACAAGATCAATTCGTTCTTTTTTCTCTGACAGATGGTCAGAACTTCATCTGGGTTCGAATCCTACTGAGAGGTCCACTAGAGATCAGAAATTTTTGAAGAAAAAACAAGATGTTTCTTTTGTCCCTTCCAGGCGATCGGAAAATAAAGAAATGGTTGATATATTCAAGATAATTACGTATTTACAAAATACCGCCTCAATTCATCCTATTTCATCAGATCCGGGATGTGATATGGTTCCGAAGGATGAACCGGATATGGACAGTTCCAATAAGATTTCATTCTTGAAAAAAAATCCATTTTTTGATTTATTTCATCTATTCCATGACCGGAACAAAGGGGGATACACGTTACACCACGATTTTGAATCAGAAGAGAGATTTCAAGAAATGGCAGATCTATTCACTCTATCAATAACCGAGCCGGATCTGGTGTATCATAGGGGATTTGCCTTTTCTATTGATTCCTACGGGTTGGATCAAAAAAAATTCTTGAATGAGGTATTCAACTCCAGAGATGAATCGAAAAAGAAATCTTTATTGGTTCTACCTCCTCTTTTTTATGAAGAGAATGAATCTTTTTATCGAAGGATCAGAAAAAAATCGGTCCGGATCTACTGCGGGAATGATTTGGAAGATCCAAAACTAAAAACAGCGGTATTTGCTAGCAACAACATAATGGAGGCAGTCAATCAATATAGATTGATCCGAAATCTGATTCAAATCCAATATAGCACCTATGGGTACATAAGAAATGTATCGAATCGATTCTTTTTAATGAATAGATCCGATCGCAACTTCGAATATGGAATTCAAAGGGATCGAATAGGAAATGATACTCTGAATCATATAACTATAATGAAATATACGATCAACCAACATTTATCGAATTTGAAAAAGAGTCAGAAGAAATGGTTTGATCCTCTTATTTCTCGAACCGAGAGATCCATGAATCGGGATCCTGATGCATATAGATACAAATGTTCCAATGGGAGCAAGAATTTCCAGGAACATTTGGAACATTTCGTTTCTGAACAGAAGAACCGTTTTCAAGTAGTGTTCAATCGATTACGTATTAATCAATATTCGATTGATTGGTCCGAGGCTATCGACAAACAAGATTTGTCTAAGTCACTTCCTCTCTTTTTGTCCAAGTCACTTCCCTTTTTGTCCAAGTCACTTCCCCTTTTCTTTGTGAGTATCGGGAATATCCCCATTCATAGGTCCGAGATCCACATCTATGAATTGAAAGGTCCGAATGATCAACTCTGCAATCAGTTGTTAGAATCAATAGGTGTTCAAATCGTTCATTTGAATAAATTGAAACCCTTTTTATTTTTATTGGATGATCATGATACTTCCCAAAGACCGAAATTCTTGATCAATGGAGGAACAATATTACCATTTTTGTTCAAAAAGA